AGTAAAATGCCTGAAAAAAAAGGGTTATCGTGATAGGGTAAATAATGTAATTTATTACTTTTACTATTCTACATTTAACAGAATTAAACTGTATTCTTAAAATATCAAAAATTCTTGTGCATCTTACACCAAAATGTATATTTATATAGAAAAGTAAGCTAAATTTAAGCTAATGGGTTCATATCCCATATATAGAGTAATCTCTCTTTTCTAGTGCCCTTCAATTCAATTAAAATCCTCTTCTTATTAACACTAATTAGAGGTGTATTAATTTCACTTTGTGCCAATTCATGATTAGGAGCATGAATAGGTCTAGAAATTAATTTACTCTCCTTTATTCCTTTATTAACTTCCAAAAATAATACATTCTCAACAGAGGCTTCCCTTAAATATTTTCTTATTCAAGTTATAGCCTCATCTGCTTTTCTATTCTTAATTCTACTAAAAATGAATTTATATGAAATATCCTACCTAATAAAATATAATTTGTGGAATAATTTCATAATTTTACCTTTATTAATGAAAATCGCCAGAAGACCTTTTCATTGATGATTACCTTCTATTATTGAAGGATTATCATGATTTAACTGTTTTATTATACTGTCAATCCAGAAAATTGCACCAATAATTCTTATTTCATACTTACTAATTAGAAGTAATTTTATTCAAATTATCATTATATTATCAGCAATTGTTGGTGCAATTGGAGGATTTAATCAAATTTCTTTACGAAAAATTATAGCATTCTCGTCAATCAATCACATTGGCTGAATATTGATAGCAATAACAATTGGGAGTAATTTGTGATTAAATTACTTTCAAATTTACACTATTAATATTATTGTCATTTTTGGTCTTCTGGCAAATTCAAATACATCCTTTATCTCACAAACGTTTTACTTCATAAACAACGAAAAATTAATTAAAATTCTAGTATTCATTTCAATTCTATCATTAGGTGGTCTACCACCCTTACTAGGATTTTTCCCAAAATGAGTAATAATTGAAGCAATAATACAAAATTCCTTAATCCTTACAGCATTTATTCTAGTAATATCTTCATTATTAACACTATTTTACTATATACGAATCATATATTCCACACTACTAATTTCAAGTACAGAATCAACATGATTTAATGTTAATTCTTTTGTAAAAAAAAAATCATTAAAAATCATTTTCACAACGTTTTTTGTAATCTGAGGGATATTAGCTTGCACATTATATATTTTAACGTGTTAAGACTTTAAGTTAATTAAACTAATATCCTTCAAAGCTATAAATAAAGAGTTTCCTTTAAGTCTTAAGTCTAAGTATATTATTACACCATCAGAATTGCATTCTAATATCATATTATGAATATTAAACCTGGTAAAAAAGATTATTTTACATCTCTTTAATAGATTTACAATCTATCACCTAAATTCAGCCATTTTACCTTGGTTTGCAACGATGGCTATTCTCAACAAATCATAAAGATATTGGTACTCTTTACTTTATTTTTGGAGCATGATCAGGAATATTAGGTACATCTTTAAGAATTTTAATCCGAACAGAACTAGGACAACCAGGATCCTTAATTGGAGATGATCAAATTTATAATGTAATTGTTACTGCTCATGCATTTATCATAATTTTTTTCATAGTAATACCAATTATAATTGGAGGATTTGGTAATTGACTTGTACCTCTAATACTTGGAGCACCTGATATAGCATTTCCTCGAATAAATAATATAAGTTTTTGATTATTACCTCCATCAATTATACTTCTTTTAATTGGTAGTATTGTTGAAAGAGGAGCTGGTACCGGCTGAACAGTATATCCTCCTCTTGCTGGAAGAATAGCTCATGCTGGACCAGCAGTAGATTTAACAATCTTTTCTCTACATTTAGCAGGAATATCAAGAATTATAGGTGCAGTAAACTTCATTTCAACTATATTTAATATAAAATCAACTACAATAACTCAATCCCAAGTACCATTATTTGTATGATCAGTAGGAATTACCGCACTTTTATTACTTTTATCATTACCAGTTCTAGCTGGAGCAATTACTATACTATTAACAGATCGAAACTTAAATACTTCTTTCTTCGATCCAGCAGGAGGTGGTGATCCCATTCTTTATCAACATTTATTTTGATTTTTTGGACATCCTGAAGTTTATATTCTAATTTTACCAGGATTCGGTATAATTTCTCATGTAATTTCTCATGAAAGAGGAAAAAAAGAAGCTTTTGGTAATTATGGAATAATTTGAGCTATAAGAGCAATTGGCTTTCTAGGTTTTGTTGTATGAGCTCATCATATATTTACAGTAGGTATAGATGTTGATACACGAGCCTATTTCACAGGAGCAACAATAATTATTGCTGTACCCACAGGAATTAAAATTTTTAGCTGATTAGCTACTATACATGGTTCAAAAACTTCATATAATCCTGCCTTTTTATGAGCCTTAGGATTCATCTTTCTTTTCACAGTTGGAGGTTTAACCGGTGTAGTTTTAGCTAACTCCTCCTTAGATATTATTTTACATGATACTTATTATGTAGTAGCTCATTTTCATTATGTTTTATCCATAGGTGCAGTTTTTGCAATTATAGCAGGATTTATCCACTGATATCCTCTATTTACAGGATTAACCATAAATCCTTCATGGTTAAAAACCCAATTTTTCTCCATATTTTTAGGAGTTAACTTAACCTTTTTTCCTCAACATTTCTTGGGATTAGCAGGGATACCACGTCGATATTCTGATTATCCAGATGCTTATACATCATGAAATATCATTTCAACAATTGGTTCAACTATTTCTATAATAGCAGTTATCTTATTCATTTTCATTATATGGGAAAGAGTAAGAACTAATCGATCTATTATCTTTTCATCCCAACTTAACAATTCCATTGAATGAATACATAATTTTCCTCCTACTGAACATACATATAATGAATTAACCTTAATTATTAAATAAATCTAATTTGGCAGATGAAGTGCAGTAGATTTAAACTCTTCATATAAAGTTCAACCTTTTTTTAGAAAAATGGCTACATATGCAAATTTAAACCTTCAAGACACAGCTTCTCCTCTAATAGAACAACTAATATACTTCCATGATAATACAATATTCATTATTATTATAATTTTAACAACAGTAGGTTATTTAATAACATCTTTAATTTTAAATAAAACAATTGACCGACATGTATTAGATGGTCAATATTTAGAAATTTTGTGAACTATTTTACCAGCAATTGTATTAATTTTTGTTGCCATACCTTCCTTACGAATTCTTTATCTAATTGATGAAACAGAAAATCCTTTACTATCCATTAAAACAATTGGCCACCAATGATACTGAAGTTATGAATATTCAGACTTCAATCAAGTTGAATTTGATTCTTATATAATTGCTCAAAATGATTCAAACACTTTTAATATTCGACTTTTAGAAGTGGATAACCGAACAACAATTCCCATAAATACATTAACACGAATTTTAATTACATCAGAAGATGTTCTTCATTCTTGAACCATTCCAAGAATTGGAATTAAAGCAGATGCCACTCCAGGTCGTATAAATCAAGCATCATTCTGATTCAATCGACCTGGAGTATTTTATGGACAATGTTCCGAAATTTGTGGAGCTAATCATAGTTTTATACCAATTGTTATAGAAAGAACATCAACTAATGACTTCATTAAATGAATAAAAAATATAACTTAGCACCAGATGACTGAAAACAAGTAATGGTCTCTTAAACCAAAATATAGTAAATTTGTACTTACTTCTGGCGAAAAAAGTTAGTTAATGTATAACATTAGTATGTCAATCTAAAATTATTAATATAATTAATACTTTTTTATTCCACAAATAATACCTTTAAGTTGATTATTACTATTCTCAATATTCTCCTTATTACTTCTTGCTTTTAATATTACTAATTACTTCTCATCTTTCAGTAAATATAACCAAATAATAACTGATTCAACATCATTTAAGTCAATTAATTGAAAATGATAGCTAATTTATTCTCAATTTTTGATCCTTCCTCCAGAATTTTTAACTTTTCATTAAATTGATTAAGAATATTAATTGGACTTCTATTAATACCTTTAATCCTGTGATTAATTCCTAATCGTATAACTATTTTATGAAATCTAATCATTATTAAGCTTCATAATGAATTTAAATTACTAATTGGAAAAAAATTTATCAGTAAAGGATCTACCTTCATTTTTATTTCAACATTCTCCATTATTATATATAATAACTTTATAGGATTATTTCCTTATATTTTTACTAGAACTAGACATATATGTATAACATTATCTCTCGCTTTACCTTTATGATTAAGATTTATATTTTATGGATGAATTAATAATAATAAACATATATTTGCTCATCTAGTTCCCCAAGGAACTCCTTCTGCCTTAATGCCCTTTATAGTATGTGTTGAAACAATTAGAAATATTATCCGACCAGGAACATTAGCAATTCGATTAGCAGCTAATATAATTGCAGGACATTTATTAATAACTTTATTAGGAAATACAGGAAGAAGAATCTTATTATCTCTAATACCTTTATTAATTTTAATTCAAGTCCTTTTAATTGTCTTAGAATCTGCTGTAGCAATTATTCAATCATATGTATTTGCCGTTTTAAGAACATTATATTCTAGAGAAGTTGTTTAATGTTAATAAAAATTAATCATCCTTATCATTTAGTAACATCAAGACCTTGACCTATCCTAGCTGCTTTAAGTATTATGATTGCAATAATAGGTTTTATCAAATATTCCTATCAATTTGATATATATTTAATACTTTTTGGCATTTTTATCTTAATTTTAACAATTATTCAATGATGACGTGATGTAGTACGAGAAAGTACTTATCAAGGACTGCATACTATTAAAGTAATATCAGGATTACGTTGAGGAATAATTTTATTTATCCTATCTGAAGTCTTCTTTTTTATTTCATTTTTTTGGACCTTTTATCATAGAAGTCTTTCTCCTTCAATTGAAATTGGTGTAAATTGACCACCTTTAGGAATTTTGGCTTTTAATGCTTTACAAGTTCCACTTTTAAATACAATAGTTCTTTTAGCCTCAGGTATTACTATTACATGAACCCATCATGCTTTATTAGAAAATAATCATAATGAAGCTATCCAAAGTCTAATAATTACCATTATTTTAGGTTTATATTTTACATTTTTACAAATATATGAATATTTAGAAGCACCTTTTACAATTGCAGATTCCATTTACGGTTCTACATTTTTCATAGCAACAGGATTTCATGGGTTACATGTAATTATTGGTACAACCTTTTTAATTACATGTTTAAACCGCATATTATATATACACTTTTCATCTAATCATCACTTTGGTTTTGAAGCAGCCGCTTGATATTGACATTTTGTAGATGTAGTATGATTATTCCTTTACATTTCTATTTACTGATGAGGTAACTATTTATTTAGTATACTAAGTACATCTAATTTCCAATTAGATAGTCTAATATTTTAGAATAAATAATCAAAATTTTAACTATTATTTCGTTTATTTTATTATTAATTTCAATTATTTTAATTATAATTACTAATATTCTCTCCATAAAAAGAATTGAAGACCGAGAAAAAAGTTCACCTTTTGAATGTGGTTTTGACCCAATTAACTCTTCACGATTACCTTTTTCATTACGATTCTTCTTAATTGCTATTATTTTCTTAATTTTTGATGTAGAAATTGCTTTAATTTTACCAATAACAATTATTATTAATTATTCAAATCTATTATTATGAACAATAACTAGAACAATTTTTATTATAATTTTAGCTTTAGGTCTTTATCATGAATGAAATCAAGGCTCCTTAGAATGAGCATCATAGGAATAGGGATATAGTTAATTATAACATTTGATTTGCATTCAAAAAGTATTGAAAATCAATTATCCTTATATTGTAAATACATTTCAAGTAAAATGTGATTCTAAGTAAGAAACAAATCAATTGTAATCAGTTTCGACCTGATAGTAAGATAGATATAATTTATCCTTATTTACCTTAATTGAAACCAAATAGAGGTTTATCACTGTTAATGATAATATTGAATAATATTTCCAATTAAGAAGGTGTTATGATCAAGTAAAAGCTGCTAACTTATTATTTAAATGGTTAAATTCCATTTACATCTTTATTTATAGCTTTATTTATATAGTTTAGATAAAACATTACATTTTCATTGTAAAAATATGCTTTTTTTTCATTATAAATATCCAAAGATAAAATTATCTCAATAACAACTTCAGTGTTATACTCTATATAAGATATTTGAATAAATTATTAATATAATTAAAACTATAAAAACAATAAAAATAATTATATAAGATTTTAAATTATTTATTTGAAATCACTGATTATAAATTCTCAATTTAATTACAAGATAGTAAATATTTTGTGCTCCAAAATATTCTCTTCAACCTCTATCTACATATTTTATAGATAAATTACCGATAATAAGTGGATAATTACTAATTCCTTTTGTAAAAACTGAAGGTATAAATCATATTGAACCTGAAAAAACCTTAACTAAATAGTATTTATAATTTGAATAATTATAACTTAAATTATATTTAAATAAAATTCCTCCTATTCATAATCCCAATAAACTTACAATAATAGCTATTAATTTCATTAATAAAGGTAAACAAATCATTCACGGAGTAAAAAATAGCAATCAATTTAAGAATCTTCCTCTAATTACTACAAATAATGTTAAACCTATTATTCCATAAATTATTATTATATTATCCTCTTCATTTAACTTAAATATTGGAATTAAGTTAATATCCCCTCATATTACATAATAAAATAAACGAAATGAATAACATACAGTTAAACCAGTAGAAACAAAATACATAAAGTATATAAATACATTTAAATTCTGTAATGATATCACCTCTAAAATTAAATCTTTTGAGTAAAAACCTGCTAAAAAAGGTATACCACATAATGCAAAATTTGAAATTATAAAACAAGTTGAAGTAAAAGGTATAAATATAGTTATATTTCCTATATAACGAATATCTTGAAAATTACTTACATTATGAATAATTATCCCAGCACATATAAATAATAAAGCTTTAAAAACTGCATGTGTCAATAAATGAAAAAAAGCCAAATCAGAAAATCCTAAAGAAATAATTCTTATTATTAGTCCTAATTGACTTAAAGTTGATAAAGCAATGATTTTTTTCAAATCAAACTCAAAATTAGCTCCTAATCCTGATATAAATATAGTAAATACAGAAATTACCAACAAAATACTTATTAACCAATTAGGAAATGAATTACTAAAACGAATTAATAAATATACCCCCGCTGTTACTAAAGTTGATGAATGTACTAAAGCTGAAACAGGTGTAGGAGCTGCTATAGCGGCTGGTAATCAAGCAGAAAAAGGAATTTGTGCACTTTTTGTTATACCAGCAAGTATAACTAAAAATATAATAATATATAATTCAGGTTGACTTTTTATACAATCTAAATAAAAAATAAAATTTCATCTACCATAGTTTATTATTCAAGCAACTGCTATTAATAAAGCTACATCACCTACTCGATTAGATAAAGCAGTTAATATACCCGCATTATAAGACTTAATATTTTGATAATAAATAACTAAACAATAAGAAATTAAGCCTAAACCATCTCATCCTAGTAAAATTCTAATTAAATTAGGACTAATAATCATAAAAATTATAGATAATACAAATATTAATACTAAAAAAATGAAACGATTCAAAATGACATCTCCTTTTATATACCCTTCACTATACAAAATAACTAAAGAAGAAATTAATAATACAAATCTCATAAATAGTAATGATATTCAATCTAATAATAAGGTTATTACAACTGATGATGAATTTAATCTTACAATTTCTCATTCAATAAAGTAAATTAAATCATTTATAATATAAAAAATACTAGATAAAAAAGATATAATAAATATACAAAACAATATAAAAAATAAAATATGACATAATGATATAAATTTCATTACCTAAGGTAAATAAATAATTATTACATCTATGATACCACAAATCATAATTTTAATTAAACTACTTAAGTTTAATCTATAGTCAATTTAATACAAATTCACCCTTTATAATTAAAAAATTTAAAGGTAATCAATGCAAAATTAACAATAAGTATTCTCGACAATATCCACCTACTCTACTAAATATAGCAGAGTAGTAATTACCATGTTGACTGTAAGAATATAAGTATAATGTATATACAGCACTAAAAAACGAAATAAGTGCCAAAAATACCATAACTAATCATATTCAGCCTATTATACTATTAAATAAACCAATTTCACCTAATAAATTTAATGAAGGAGGAGCTGCTACATTACAAGAACATAATAAAAATCATCATAATGTTAACCCTGGTATCAAATTCAATAAACCCTTATTAATTAATAAACTTCGTCTTCCTAGACGGTCATAACTAATATTAGCTAAACAAAATAAACCAGAAGAACATAAACCATGAGCAACTATTAAAACAAAAGTCATATAAAATCCCCAAGAATTTAAAGTTATTAAACCTCCAATTACTAGTCCTATATGTGCTACAGATGAATATGCAATTAAAGCCTTTATATCAACCTGACGTATACATATTAAACTGACTAAAAATCCTCCAATAAGACTAATAGAAATTCAATATAAATTATAAATTGTTCCAACTTCTATTAAAAATGTGTAAACACGTAAAAGACCATAACCTCCTAACTTTAATAATACTCCTGCTAAAATTATAGAACCAGAAACAGGAGCTTCTACATGAGCTTTTGGTAACCATAAATGAAATAAAAATATAGGTATTTTTACCAAAAAAGCCAAAATTATTGTTAAATATAAAAAAATTTCAGTAAAATTACTATTATATAGTAAAGTAATGTCAAGAAAATCAACTTTTATATTTAAATATAAAATACCTAATAATAAAGGTAATGAAGCAAATAAAGTATAAAATAACAAATAAATACCAGCTTGTAATCGTTCTGGTTGATAACCTCAACCGAAAATCAAAAATAAAGTTGGTAATAATCTACCTTCAAAAAAAAAATAAAAGGATATTACATTAAGACTACAAAAAGTACAATATAATATTAATAACAATAATAAAATCATCAATATAAAGTAACTTTTATAAAATTCATAACGTAAAATACCTCTTCTAGCCAAAACCATTAATACACAAATCCAAAATCTTAATAAAATTAAACCATATGACAAGTAATCATAACCAAATATGTAACTTAAACTTCTTCAACAAGAAGAATCCACTTTTATTATATAAATTACTGAAATGATAAACATTAAATTTTGAAATAATCATCAGCTTTTCTTCTTAAAACATAAAGGAATCATAAATAATATATATATAATATATCTTAACATTGTAATAAACAGAATGAACTAAAATAGTCATTTCCATATATTCGAATTATAGAGACTATAATAGATAAACCTAAAGCACCTTCACAAACAGCAAAAGAGATAAAAAATATAGTTATATATAATTCACCCTCAATTAAATTGACATAATAATATAGAATTATAAATAAAATTAACACTATAAACTCTAATCTTAATAAAGTTATTAATAAATGCTTACGTTTTGAACAAAAAACCCATAAACCACAAAAATATATAATGTAAAATATTACTAACATTAGTTTTAATAGTTTAAACAAAACATTGGTCTTGTAAACCAAAATTAAGGTTCCTTTTAAAACTTCAAAGGAAAGAAATTCTTATCATTAATCCCCAAAACTAATATTTTTATTAAACTATCCTTTGATATTTTATATATTTTACTAAGATTAAGAATAATATCAAGATTTATATTTTTATTTCTCAATCACCCTTTATCTATAGGGTTTATCTTATTGTTACAAACAATCCTAATTTGCTTAATTAGAGGACTAATATCTACAAGATTCTGATTTTCTTATATCCTTTTATTAATTTACCTAGGAGGTATACTAGTGTTATTTATATATATTACAAGATTAGCTTCTAATGAACTATTTCTCTATACAAATACAATAATTGTACCAATTATTATATTACCTATTATTTTCACTATTTTTCAATATTTAATAATTAATTATTTTAATAATTCCAATGAAAATATAGAATTAAATCATAATATTAATATATATATTAATAATTTTTTAATCAAAATTTACAATTCTCCCATTAATATTATAACAATTTTAATTGCCACTTATCTATTTTTAACTTTAATTGCAGTAGTTAAAATTATTAATATTTTCAAAGGACCAATACGTCAAATAAATTAATGTATAAACCATTACGTAAAATTCATCCATTAATTAAAATCTCTAATAATGCATTAATAGACCTTCCATCCCCCTCAAATATTTCTATTTGATGAAATTTTGGCTCACTTTTGGGTTTATGTCTAGGTATCCAGATTTTAACTGGCTTATTTCTAGCTATACACTATTCAGCACATATTGATTTAGCCTTTATTAGAGTAGCTCATATTTGTCGAGACGTTAATTACGGTTGACTACTTCGTACTCTTCATGCTAATGGAGCATCTATATTTTTCATTTGTATTTACTTACATATTGGACGAGGTATATACTACGGTTCATATAAATTCTTTTATACATGAATAATTGGAGTCTTAATCTTATTTTTAGTTATAGCAACTGCCTTTATAGGTTATGTACTACCTTGAGGTCAAATATCATTTTGAGGTGCAACCGTAATTACAAACTTATTATCAGCAATTCCATACTTAGGACTTGATTTAGTACAATGAGTATGAGGAGGATTTGCTGTAGATAATGCTACTTTAAACCGATTTTTTACATTTCACTTTGTTTTACCATTTATTATCACGGCAATAGTAATTATTCACTTATTATTTTTACATCAAACAGGATCAAATAATCCTTTAGGACTTAATAGAAATATTGATAAAATTCCCTTCCATCCTTACTTCACCTTTAAAGATATTATAGGTTTTATTATTTTATTTCTTATTATTTCCACTATTTCATTAAAAGAACCTTATATTTTAGGTGATCCTGATAATTTTATCCCTGCTAATCCCTTAGTAACTCCAATTCACATTCAACCTGAATGATACTTTCTTTTCGCATATGCTATTTTACGATCCATTCCTAATAAGTTAGGAGGAGTTATCGCTTTAGTAATATCAATTGCAGTACTATTCCTGTTACCTTTTTATAGAATAAATTCACGAAGACTTCAATATTATCCAATTAATCAAGTTATATTCTGATATATAATTTCTATAATTATTCTTCTTACTTGAATTGGAGCACGACCTGTTGAAGATCCATACATTATTACAGGTCAAATTCTAACTGTACTTTATTTCGTTTATTTTATTATTAATCCTATTATTTTCACTATTTGAGATAATATTATATCCCAAATAACATAAATTAAGTTATAAACTTAAAAATAAGATTATGTCTTGAAATCATAAAGAAAGGGTTTAAGTCCCTTATTAACTTTAAGTACTTAACTGAACCTTTTAAAAGAAAACTTTTAAACCTAAATAAAATAGTAAGAAATTTAATGATAAAGGTAAGAAACTTTTTCATGCCAAATATATCAATTTATCATAACGATATCGTGGTAAAGTACCACGAATTCAAATATATATAAAACCAATAAAAATCAACTTTAAATAAAAAACTAAAGAATTTAGATCTGAACCTATAAAAATAACACAAATTAGCATACTTATAAACAAAATTCTTGAATATTCTCTTATAAAAATTAAAGCAAAACCCCCACTCCCATATTCAATATTAAATCCTGAAACCAATTCTGATTCCCCTTCAGCAAAATCAAAAGGACTTCGATTGGTTTCAGCTAAACATGAAGCAAATCAAACACTACTTAATGGTAAACAAAAAAACACAAATCAGACTCTTATCTGATAGTAATAAAAATCTATTAAAGAATATCTACTAATTAAAAATACAAAAGATAATAAAATTAAAGCCAAACTTACCTCATAAGAAATAGTTTGTGCCACTGCACGTAATCTTCCTAATAAAGCAAAATTAGAATTTGATGATCAACCAGCTAATATTAGTCTATAAACACCTACACTTGTACAAACTAAAAAGAAAAATAAACCCAAATTAAAAGTAAATATACCTCTCACATAAGGTATTAATATTCATAAAATTAAGGATAAAAATAAAGAAAATACAGGACAAATATAATACAATAAATAATTGGATAAAGATGGATAAACATATTCTTTACAAAAAAGCTTTACAGCATCTCTTAAAGGCTGTAAAATTCCAACAAAACCAACCTTATTTGGCCCTTTTCGAAGATGAATATACCCTAAAACCCTACGTTCTAGTAAAGTAAAAAAAGCAACACTTACTAATACAAAAATAACTAAAATTAATCCAACAACTAATAAAACAATGGATTCTTTCCCTAAAATACTCATTACTATATATGATTTTTAACATATTAGTAGATTCTAAATCTACTGCACTTCATCTGCCAAAATAGTACCAATTTATTAAAAATCAACTAAAATAAAATTATTCTTTATACCTGGTCCTCTCGTACTAAAGTATAATATCTAATTAAAGATAGAAACCAACCTGGCTCACACCGGTTTAAACTCAGATCATGTAAGATTTTTAAGGTCGAACAGACCTAATCACTTGAACATCTACACCCAAAATTTATCTTAATCCAACATCGAGGTCATAATCTTCCTTTTTGATAAGAACTCTTTAAAGAAATTATGCTGTTATCCCTAAGGTAATTTAATCTTATAATCACTAATAATGGATCATTATTCTACTAAATTTTATTTAATTTTAAAAAGAGTTAATTTATCTTTTTATCACCCCAACTAAATAAACTATTTTAATAACCAAAAATCTAATAAAAACTAGGTTAAAATTACATTTATTAAACTCTATAGGGTCTTCTCGTCCCTTAATATCATTTAAGTCTTTTTACTCAAAATCAAAATTCAATTTTTTAATATAAAACAGTCTTTATCTCGTCCAACCATTCATACCAGCCTCCAATTAAAAGACTAATGATTATGCTACCTTTGCACAGTCAAATTACTGCGGCCCTTCAAATATAATTCAGTGGGCAGGTTAAATCTCCTATTTATATCAAGAAACCATGTTTTTAATAAACAGGCGAATAAAATACTTACCTAATTCTTTATATTAAATTATAAAATATTGCACTAATTTTCCTATTTATTTACTAATTAAATCATAATTATCAAGAATTTACAATTATTTTCAATATTTTAATAAAAACTTTAAATAAATTAAAAATTATTACATAATTAGAGATAAATTTTAACATAATTCAATTAATAACAAATTCTAAATTTATTAAACCCTACACAATTTATTATTATAATAATATTTCCTCAAGCTTTTCCCTGAAAAAAGTTAAGATAAAATATGTTATATAAAATTTAAAAAACAATACTTTAACCTTATGAATTGAATTCATTTATTAAAAAACTAGATATCCTTAAAAACGAATAACATTTCATTACCAATCAACTATTCTTAATATTTTTTAAACAATAACTAATTTAATCAATTAAATCTTTTAAATTCGAGATAAAAAACATTAATAATCAATTTTAATATACTCTGATACACAAGATACAACAAATTAAATCATCTTTTACTTATTTAAATAATGGTTAATTTCTTTCACAATACTTATACACTATAGTATAAATTTTCCTATTTATTTATATACAATGATCCTAATTTTCTTATTTTAAATATAAATATTATAATAAATTAATACAATTTAATTAATAATTCAGATTATATTGAATTGCACAATAATAATTTCAGTGTAAATGAAAATCCTAACTTTTAAGTATAACCTGCTTAATTTCTTTCTAGATACATCTTCCGATACAACTACTCTGTTACGACTTATCTCATCTTATAATGAGAGTGACGGGCGATGTGTACATATTAAAGTGCCATATTCAATTATATAATCTTCTAAAATTTACAATTAAATCCACCTTCAAATATATTTTTCAATTATTATCCGTAATAAAATACAATTCTTTGTAATCCATTAATCATCTTATATATTACTGCACCTTGACTTGAAATTATAAACAATAATTTTATATGAATATAACCTTATAATATATTCTTAACAGTGGTATACAAGAATTAATATAAGTAAGGTTCAGCGTGGACTATCGATCACTTAACAGATTCCTCTAAATAGATCTATAATACCGCCAAATTCTTTAAGTTTCAAGATTATAACTACTAATACTCTGGCTTAATAAATTTACGTTAAAAATAATAGGGTATCTAATCCTAGTTTATCCTTTTAATTTAATAATATTCCTAATGAATTATTATATAATTTAAGAATATAAATATTTCACTATTTAAGTCCTATTTTATATAATTATTACATAATAAATAGTAATTACTACAAAACCAATAATTTTTACTAGAATTTTATGTATAACCGCGGATGCTGGCACAATTTTATCCAATTCTTTTAATATTCACTAAATCTGAATTACTTCAATTTTTAATACTATCTACTGTATAACATTTAATATAAATTCCTCTTTAAAGAATTACAACACAAAAATTTACATATAAATATGATATTCTAATAAAAATATAAGCAAGAATAAAACCTTTTTTTATTTAAAATATAAAACAAAATATTGGTACATATTATTAGATTTATATATTTATATTATACTTAGTTAACCTTCCAATAACCAACTAATAGGGATAATTTTATTATCTAATATTCATTTTACTTTAAAAATATATTCCAAAGTATTTTATGATTTTCCCTCATAAAAAATGTGCCTTTGTTTCAATTCAATTCTAAAGTTTTTCTTAAAATATTGGCACATATTTTTCGATTGGAAAATTAATCAACGTCTTCATTTCAAAACTCTTTTGTTTCTTATAGTATTGGTACATATTATTAGATTTATATATTTATATTATACTTAGTTAACCTTCCAATAACCAACTAATAGGGATAATTTTATTATCTAATATTCATTTTACTTTAAAAATATATTCCAAAGTATTTTATGATTTTCCCTCATAAAAAATGTGCCTTTGTTTCAATTCAATTCTAAAGTTTTTCTTAAAATATTGGCACATATTTTTCGATTGGAAAATTAATCAACGTCTTCATTTCAAAACTCTTTTGTTTCTTATAGTATTGGTACATATTATTTATACTATATTATTTATATATACAAGACTCCATTTTTTTTTTACCCTTTTCTAAAAATGGAGTCTTGTATATATATATAATATAGTATAAATAATATCTATACTATAATAAGAAATTTAATAGTATATATTTACCTTAATATATTAAATAAATATTGGAATATATCTCCATATGTTTTTATTAAATTATTTACTTCTTTTTCTCCCACTATAGGTTATTATACCTTGAAAATAATAATTGCATTAAAATACGAATAATGTAATATAAATCATTTTTTTATAAGATTTTATATCTCTAAAGGTAAATATATAATATTATGTCCTTATTATACTATTGAAGATGAAAAAACTTAAATTAATCTCCAATTACCATTTCATCATTTTTATTGAAACTAACAAACCAACGCTTAAAAAATAACATTAAAATATAAAAAAAAGTGTAAAATGTA